CTCAACCCCCCCTTTGATAAATTTTGGTTTTTATCCAAATAGGAATCTTATCTTCTTATTTAGTAAAAATTAATTTGACTCTCTCATCAGTATGTCCGCACGAGTGGGTTGAAATCCTCCATTCCCAATACTAAATTTCCACTTACTAACCCACTATAAATTTAAAGAACTAACACCTACTTCAACAGCCACTTAGTAATACTCACATATTACTCTACTCTTAAAATCCCATATAAGATCTAACACTCCCTTCAACCAG